CTTCTATTTCTCCAAGCAAAGCTCTTCGCATTGCAATGCCTATTGTGTCGGCTTGGCCTTTCATAAGTGGAGACAGAATAAAGCGCCCATAATAAAGACGTTTACTGTCTGTTCTTGATTCAACACACTTCCACTGTAGTGTCCGAGTAGATACTGTTACTTTCTCTCGAACCATAGTAATATTATTTTATTCGATTGAATTATTTATTTCTCTTGTTTCTCTTGAAATTTATTCACTGTTCATTTCTACACACGTCTTTTTTTCGGAGGTCTACAGCCATTATGTGGCATAGGGGTTACATCCCGTACGAAAGTTAATAGTATACCACTTCTACGAATAGCTCGTAATGCTGCGTCTCTTCCGAGACCGGGACCTTTTATCATGACTTCTGCTCGTTGCATACCTTGATCTACTACTGTATGAATAGCATTTGTTGCTGCAGTTTGAGCGGCAAAGGGTGTCCCTCTTCTCGTACCCTTGAATCCCGAAGTACCGGCAGAGGCCCAGGAAACCACCCGACCCCGTACATCTGTAACCGTGACAATGGTATTATTGAAACTTGCTTGAACATGAATAACTCCCTTTGGTATTCTCCGTCCACTCTTACGTGAACCAATACGTACATTCCTACGTGAACCAGTTCTCGGTATAGCTTTTGCCATATTGTATCATCTCATAAATATTAGTCAGAAATATATGGATATATCCATTTCATGTCAAAACAGATTCCTTATTTGTACATTGAGCCTTTTAGCGAGTCTGATTATCCTTGTCTTTGTTTATGTCTCGGGTTGGAACAAATTACTATAATGCGCCCCCGCCTACGGATTAGGCGACATTTTTCACAAATTTTACGAACGGAAGCTCTTATTTTCATATTTGTCATTCCTTATCTTAATTCTGAATCTACTTCTTGGTAGAAAATAAGTTTCTTGAAATTTTTCATCTCGAATCGTATTGAATAAAAACGCCCTAATCTTTCGAATCCTTGTTTCGGAGTCGATAAATTATACGTCCTCTGGTTGAATCATAACGACTTACTTCAATTTTGACTTTATCTCCCGGCAGTATCCGTATAAAACTACGTCGGATCTTTCCTGAAACATAACCTAGAATCAGATCTTCATTATCTAACCGAACCCGGAACATGCCATTGGGAAGCGATTCAGTAATTAAACCTTCATGAATCCATTTTTGTTCTTTCATTTCAGGTAAAGCCCCCCTGAAGTATCAACTAATGAAGGAGAAACGATATTAGACAACTCACCCCTTTTCTTTTTTTTTTTACAAATAGGAAGAGGTTTCGGATCCCATTTGGATATTAAAAGGATTACCATATATAACACAAAATTTCTCCGCCGATTCCTTCTAGTCGAGCCTCCCGGTCTGTCATTATACCTCGAGAAGTAGAAAGAATTACAATCCCCATCCCACCTAAAATTCTAGGAATTCGTTGAGAGTTAGAATAGATTCGTAGACCGGGTCTACTGATCCGTTTTAAATTTAAAAAATTTCTATAGGGTCTTTTCCCATTCCTTCTATGTCGAAGGGTTAAAACCAAAAAAGAGTTGTTTTTTTCTCGATGTTTTCTGACGTTTTCGATAAAACCTTCTCGGAAAAGTATTTTAACAATATTTTCGGTAATATTAGTAGATGCTATGCGAACAACTCTTTTTCTATCCATATCAGCATTTCGTATAGAGGTTATTATCTCAGCAATAGTGTCTCTACCCATGATGAACTATAATTATTGGTGCCTGGAAATTGGATATAATCAACATGTTTTTCTTTTTTTTTTTTCTATTGGTTTATGAATAGGAATTTTTTAAGGTATATGCGTGAGACACAATCTACGAATTAATCTAGTTCTTAATCTAGTTCTTTCAAATACCCCAAAGATATCACGATCTCATTTTATTTTATAATACCTCGGGAGCTAATGAAACTATTTTAGTAAAATTTAATTGTCTCAATTCCCGGGGGATTGCACCAAAAATTCGAGTTCCTTTTGGATTTCCTTCTTGATCAATCACAACTGCAGCATTGTCATCATATTGTATTATCATACCGTTGTCGCGTTTAAGTTCTTTACAGGTACGAACAATTACAGCTCTCACTACTTCTGATTTTTCTAGGGGCATATTTGGTATTGCTTCTTTGATCACAGCAACAATAACGTCACCAATATGAGCATATCGACGATTACTAGCTCCTAGGATTCTAATACACATCAATTCTCGAGCCCCGCTGTTATCCGCTACATTTAAATGGGTCTGAGGTTGAATCATATCAAATTTTGAGTCTATTCTTCCAATGCAAAGGATGAAGAAAATAAAAGAAATATTGTTTGTCCAAAAAAAGAAACTTGCGTTTTTGTTTCATCCCCAAGATTCATTTCTGTCGGTTCTACATTTTTATCCCGAAATAATAAATTGAGTTCGTATCGGCATTTTGGATGCTGCTATTAAAATAGCCCTTCTAGCTATATTTTCGCTTACT